AACTATAAGTCTACGAAAGAAAAAGAACCCTTTTTTTCTAATTCCTATGATGCAATTGGCGCTTATCGACAAAAAGGAATCAAGTTGGATAGTCCTTTGTGGCTCCGGTGGCGACTAGATCAACGTCTTATTGCTGCAAGAGAAGCTCCCATCGAAATTCACTATGAATCTTTGGGTACCTATTATGAGATTTATGGGCACTATCTAATAGTAAGAAGTATAAAAAAAGAGATTCTATATATATATATTCGAACCACTGTTGGTCATATTTCTCTTTATCGAGAACTCGAAGAAGCCATCCAGGGGTTTTGTCAGGCCTGTTCATATGATTCCTACATTAAGTAATTCTACTATTATACCGATGGAAATTCGGGTCGCTCTTGTTTAACTAGGACCCTAAATTAGTGCCGAATTTCTATGCGAATCAAGATCGAGAAAAGGGAGTTTTCCAATCACCGACTCAAATCCATTGTCAAATCCTACTCAGCAGACTAGGGAGGTACTTATGTCAGAACGGGCCAGTCTGGTCTTTCACAATAAAGTGATAGACGGAACTGCTATGAAACGGCTTATTAGTAGATTAATAGATCACTTCGGAATGGCATATACATCACATATCTTGGATCAAGTAAAGACTCTGGGTTTTCAACAAGCTACTGCTACAGCCATTTCATTAGGAATTGATGATCTTTTAACACTACCCTCTAAGAGATGGCTAGTTCAAGATGCTGAACAACAAAGTTTCATTTTTGGAAAACAGCATAATTATGGAAATGTCTATGCGGTCGAAAAATTACGCCAATCTATTGAAATATGGTATTCTACAAGTGAATATTTGCGACAAGAAATGACTCCCAATTTTAGGATGACCGACCCATTTAATCCAGTCCATATAATGTCTTTTTCGGGAGCTCGAGGAAATCCATCTCAGGTACATCAATTAGTAGGTATGAGGGGATTAATGTCGGATCCCCAAGGACAAATGATTGAGTTACCCATTCAAAGCAATTTCCGCGAAGGGCTCTCTTTAACAGAATATATTATTTCTTGCTACGGAGCCCGTAAAGGAGTTGTGGATACTGCTGTACGAACAGCAGATGCTGGATATCTCACTCGCAGACTTGTTGAAGTAGTTCAACACATTGTTGTACGTCGAACAGATTGTGGCACTGTAAGGGGTATTTCCGTGAGTCCTCGAACTCGAACTGGCATGATGCAGGAAAGGATTTTTCTCCAAACCCTAATTGGTCGTGTATTAGCAGATGATATATATATAGGTTTGCGATGCATTGCCACTCGAAATCAAGATATTGGGGTTGGACTTGTCAATCGAGTCATAACCTTTCGCGCACAATCAATATCTATTCGAACTCCTTTTACTTGTAGAAGTACATCTTGGATCTGTCGATTATGTTATGGCCGAAGTCCGACTCATGGCGACCTGGTCGAATTGGGGGAAGCTGTAGGTATTATTGCAGGTCAATCTATTGGGGAACCAGGCACTCAATTAACATTAAGAACTTTTCATACCGGGGGAGTATTCACGGGAGGTACTGCCGAACATGTGCGAGCCCCTTCGAATGGAAAAATCACATTCAATGAGGATTTAGTTCATCCGACACGTACACGTCATGGACATCCTGCTTTTATATGTTCGATAGACGTGTATGTAACTATTGAGAGTGAAGATATTATCCACAATGTGAGTATTCCGCCCAAAAGTTTTCTTTTAGTTCAAAACGATCAATATGTAGAATCAGAGCAAGTGATTGCTGAGATTCGCGCGGGAACCGCCACTTTGAGTTTGAAAGAGAAGGTTCGAAAACATATTTATTCTGAGTCAGAAGGCGAAATGCACTGGAATACTGCTGTGTATCATGCACCCGAATTGAAATATGGTAATGTGCATCTCTTACCAAAAACAAGTCATTTATGGATATTATTAGGGGAGCCCTGGAAATCCAGTCTAGTCTGCCTTTCGATCCACAAGGATCAAGATCAAATGAACGCCCATTCTCGTTCTGGCAAGCGAAGATATATTTCGAACCCCTCAGTCACTAATAATGAAATGAGACCGAAATTCTTTAGTTCGGAGTTTTCTGGGAAAAGGGGCGATGGGAGTCCCAATTATTCAGAACTTAATCGAATTAGATGTACGGGTTCTTATAATCTCAGATCTACGGCCAGTCTCGACGAGAATTCTGATTTATTGGCAAAGAGGCGAAGAAATAGGTTTCTCATCCCACTTCAATCGATTCAAGAACTCGAGAACGACCTAAGGCCCTCTTCAGCTATCTCAATTGAAATACCGAGAAATGGTATTTTCCGGAAAAATAGTATTCTTGCGTATTTCGATGATCCTCGATATAGAATAAAGAACTCGGGAATTGTGGAATATGGGACTATAGAAATGGATTCAATCTTCAAAAAAGAGGATTTCATTGAGTATCGAGGAGTCACGGAATTGAGGACAAAAGACCAAATAGTAGATCGATTTTTT